TCTTGCTATTAAGTTTACAATTTTTATGATCTCTTCCCGAACCAAACATGAATCTTTCGATTCATTTGGCTCTCCCGCTCCTTTTTTTCTCTTTTGCTAGGTATTATGGCTATTTCCATATCTTTTTTTTATGTAATGAGCATATCCTCTATCCTCTCTTTTCTGTTTGTATTTCTATATACCCAAACTTATATAAGACTAGATGAATGAGGACTCTTCCAACTAGATAAAAATTTATCATGGTCAGCAAAGTTGTTTCTTTATTTGTGTTTGCTCTGTTAGTTAATAATTTCAATTTCATTAAGAAAAAAAAACTAAATAAATGGAAAATCCAAATTGATAAAATTCCTTTTCTTTTTTCTTCAAATCCAAAAAATTTCTCTTTTTTTTATACATAGGTCGTCGATTCGGCATTGGAAAAAGGGCTGGGTGCCCTTCTAGTAAATAGTTCAAACTATTTTATCGATATGAGTGTTCTATATCAGATAAATTCCACACTAGCTATTTCCCATTTAAAGCATTTCGAGACTAATACTAATGTAGTTGTAGAAAGAGTACCCCTTTTTGCCCGGACTTCAAGCAGTTTAGCTTTAACCGTGTTAATGGTCTCACATTATTGGTCTATAGAGAATCAAAGTAAATTTACCAATGAGTCGCGAAATGCTATGGTTCTTCCATATGATTTCTGAAGTTATTCAGAAGTAATTCGTCGAGATCGTGCACCTTTTCTTATTTATCCAAAAAAATACTAAAAAATATTCTAAAGTGCAGCCGGATAGATCCAATCTATTCTTGAAATAGACAACTCGCACACACTCCCTTTCCAAAAAAAATCAATACACCAACCACTACAGTTAGATTTATTAGATTTGTTGCTAAAATATCGGTATTAAGCCCGAAACTCCCAGCGAATGGCCAGTGAGCTAAAAAAACGAAAGAATGGGTTACATTTTTCATATACTCTCCTCTTATAGATAGGACGAACAAAGAAGAAAGTTTTTCAATCACTTACTTTGCTCGCCCTTTTTTGATCGGTTTTTTTAATGCAATTTTTTTTTAATGCAAATAGATTTAATCTAATAATTTCTTTTAGATTAAGTCTTAGGTCTCGTTTGACCTGTGAAAAATCTCCTTTGTTGAAATGAAATGTTCCCAAAATTCCTAAACTAAAAGTAAAAAAGACTTTCCACTGTCCTAAACTAAGAACGGGAAGGAAGAGGGCTAGCGTATCCTCTAAATTGATCATGCTCAAATCATCCCTTCCTGGGGTTCCTGGGGTATTGTCTGTCCCGATAAATACAAAATTCCCGGAATAATATAATAAATAGGAGTAAAGTATTGATATACTTGTAATTACAGAAGCAAATGCCAATGTACTAAAAAAAAGAAAAAAGTATCTAATCTAAAGGACTCATTTTCTTTTTTAGGATTAAACAAAAGGGTTCGCAAATAAAAGTGCTAGTGCCACAACCAGTCCATAAATTGTTAAAGCTTCCATAAAAGCTAGACTAAGCAATAAAGTACCTCGTATTTTACCTTCTGCTTCTGGCTGTCTCGCAATACCTTCTACAGCTTGTCCTGCAGCAGTACCTTGACCAACTCCGGGCCCAATAGAAGCAAGCCCTACGGCCAATCCAGCAGCAATAACGGAAGCAGCAGCAATTAGTGGATTCATGGTGAGTTCCTCGTGTCAAAAAAAAAAGAAATGGTTAAGGATACAATCAACCAAGAAATTATTACTTCTAACTTCTAAGCTCTATTAGGTAAAAGTAACCAATAAGTACAAATAAATGATAATCGAAATCCTCCGAATTACTTCGAGATCTCGTTTTTAGTTTCGAATCTTAGAGGTTTGTGTAAATCCATAAGATTCTCATTATTCTATTTCTCTTTCTTTTCAACCAATCACTCTTTCATCCTTTTTTTACTCTTCGATATCCCTGAGTTCTCAATTTTTTCCCCTTCATCTAACATAATAAAAGACGAAATACAGGAAGAACCCCTATTGAAATCGAACTAATCCAAATCCAATAGGAATCAAATCAAGATATACAATTGATAACAATATGCTGCATAGAACTAGATATGGAATCCAGTTCTATATAGAAGGGAATTCTATATATCGGATTAGATAATGAATCTAACTTAGGAATAAAAAAATCCCATATACATTTGTTTCTTCTATTTTGTTTGCGTATTTTCTCATTTTCTATTGAATCTGATTCTAAAATCATTCCTTAGAAAGCCGTACAAAATATGACTGTCTTATAGGCATTAAGGATATAGATCTAACCTGACTCCGCCTCCCTGAATGCATATATACTTTACCTCTTCCGTAATATAGTCTATTCTCTCCCCTACAACTCTAGGTTGTATATTCATACACATTTCGAACTATTTCGTTTTCCAACTAAGAGGATTATCCGGAATCATGCATGAATTGGGCTAAGCTAAAAAAAAGACTATTTTGAAAATGAGTCAATTCAATGATGACCTTCCATGGATTCACCTATATAGGCTGCGGCTAACGTTGCAAAAATAAGAGCTTGAATACCGCTTGTAAATAATCCAAGAAACATGACCGGTATAGGGACTACTAAGGGGACTAAAGAAACAAGAACAACAACGACTAATTCATCCGCCAATATATTTCCGAAAAGTCGAAAACTAAGCGATAATGGTTTTGTGAAATCTTCTAAGATGTTAATTGGTAAAAGGATTGGGGTTGGTTTAATATATTTCTCGAAATAACTCAATCCTTTTTTGCTAAGACCCGCATAAAAATATGCCGCTGATGTTAGTAAAGCTAAAGCAACAGTAGTATTTATATCATTTGTGGGCGCTGCTAATTCCCCATGAGGTAACTCTATAATTTTCCAAGGTAAAAGAGCACCTGACCAATTCGAAACAAAAATAAAAAGGAACATAGTTCCAATAAAGGGAACCCAGGGACCATATTCTTCTCCAATCTGAGTTTTGCTCAAGTCTCGAATAAACTCAAGGACATATTCGAAGAAATTCTGACCGTCGGTCGGGATGGTTTGTGGATTCCGAACAGCTATGATAACTGAACCTAGCAAAATAGTAATTACGACCCAAGAAGTGATGAGTACTTGGGCATGAATTTGAAAACCTCCTATTTGCCAATAGAAGTGTTGGCCTACTTCTACACCCGATATATCATATAACCCCTTGAATGTTTTAATGGAACATGGTGTAATATTCATATTGTCCTCTGATAAAAATTGAACTTCAAAAAAGGAATTCTTTTGATTCAAGCATCTCTTTCTCAACTCAGCAACTTGAAGTATTAATCTTATATTTAGGATACCAAGAAATCACATCAGATCATAATATATATCAATACCCCTTAATATATATCAATATTCCCCTTCTTTTATCTATGCAAAACAAAAAAGAATAGTAACTGATCCTATAAATCTACGCAGTTGCTTAAGAATTCACTATTCTTCTTAAATCAACGATTTCTTATATAGAGAGAACGGCCCTCAGAAATTGCAAATACTAATTTGTTAAGAATTAATCGAATTGAAGTCATAGTGTCATCGTTGGCAGGAATCGATATATTCGCGAGATCTGGGTCACAATTTGTATCGACTAAAGAAATAGTAGGAATCCCCAAAATGGCGCATTCCCGAAGAGCTATATACTCTTTTTGCTGATCAAGGACGATCACAATGTCAGGCAACCTCGTCATATATTTGATCCCGCCGAGATATCTTTGCAAGGTAGATAATTTTCTCTTTAAGATTGCCGCATCTCTTTTTGGGAGATGGTGGAATTTTCCCATTTTTTCTTCTGCTCTTAAGTCTCTAAATTGAGAAAGTCTAGTTTTGGTAATCGCCCAATTTGTTAACATACCACTGAACCACTTTTTATTAACATAATGACAACGAGATCTTATTGCAGCTGATGCTACTAAATCCGCTGCTCTTTTTTTGGTACCAACAATTAAGAAGCTTTTTCCCTGACTTGCTGCATCAAAAACTAAATCACAAGCTTCTGATAAAAAACGAGCTGTTCTAGCGAGATTTGTAATATGAGTACCTTTACGCTTTGCCGAGATGTAAGGGGCCATTTTAGGATTCCATTTCTTAATACCATGACCAAAATGAACTCCCGCTTCTATCATCTCTTTCAAATTGATGTTCCAATATCTTCTTGTCATTTTTTCCACACTTCCTTTTTTTTTTTTTTTTTTTTTCGTCTTACCATTACGGAATTCATTTCTTTTTGAAGATTAAGAAAGAGCCGAAATAACTTGAAATAAATAATAATTCTTCCGATGGGACCTTCTACTCAGAATTGACCATTGATACACGGTATAAACATAGCCTTAATGAATTAACTCACTTCTTTTACTTATTTAAATAAAAAAAAATCAGACCTGTTAGCATTCTAAGGTCAAAAGTATAGTTTAAATTATAAAGTAAAACAAAATTGCTTTATGTATACTTAAATCGTATAAATAGGGGTAAACGGGGCTTCTGATGTTTCATAGAAATTGTTTGTTACGTCAGAATCAGAAGAAACTAATTCTGTATGGAGAAACGAAATATCTCTCATTTCCGACGCGAATAGATTTTTTTTTTGAATTTCGAAATAAAGGTTCTTGTCTTGTGGGGAGCGATGCACAAATTTTTGGAATCCGGTACCAACAGGTATAATCCCCCCCAGAACTACGTTTTCTTTCAGGCCTTTCAACCAATCAATACGACCTCGTAGGGCAGCTTTTGCTAAAACTCGAGCAGTTTCTTGAAAACTTGCTTCAGATATGAAACTTTGGGTATTCAGGGAAGCCCTTGTTATTCCCAATAAGATTGCCCGATAATAGATCGATTCATCTAAAGCCCGCCCTGCTCGTTCCGCTCGCAATAGTCCTATTAATTCCCCAGGTAAAAAAACATTAGACATTCCATCTTCGGAAACCCTTACTTTTGATGTTACTTGGCGTATAATAATCTCTATATGTCTATTATGGATCTGTACCCCTTGGGATCGATAAACCTTTTGTATCTTATTAACCAAAGAGATACGACTTTGGGCTATGGTTAGCTCAGCTCCAATCAAGAATCCCCAGGGAACCCCAAGAATTCTTGGTATACGTTCATTCCAATCCTCAATTCTCCTTTCGAGATTCGACGATAGTGAATCAATTGAACGCGCTTCGAAGATTTGTTCTACTTTTGGAAGACCTTGCGTTATATCACTAGATCTTGATTTTTCATATATAAACGTAACTAACCTATCTCCTTTGTAAAGGATTTTTCCATAATGACCATGAACAGTTGCTCCTATAGTGGCCAAATAAGGCTTAGCTGCTCTTAGAACAAAGGAGTCCATATTAACAATGAAAATTTGACCTGATTTTTTTATGTGCGATTTAAATAGACATACATTTTTACAAAAAAATTGTCCAAGGTGAATTATTGCCGGTGTCTCTTCCCACGAGTCATGATGGAGAAAGTGCCAATTCAAATGGAATGGCTCCAACATGATGTTACTGTCGAAATTAGAAATCCTTTGATTTTCGTCTATTAAAGAGTATTTAAGTCCTTGAAGTACTTGGAAGGTTTGTTTCAAATTTTCAACGAACAAGTATTTTTTTAACAAGATCCGATTATGTGTTAATAAATAGTAAGATGAATAAAAATTTGATATACTAGGTACAATAGCGCCTAAGAGCCCAAAAATATCTCGAATAGGAATTCTAGGATTCGATTCTTTTACCGCATTGGGATATTTTGAATTCTTGAATAAACCAATTCGAGAACAGTTGGATGCCGGCAAAATCATCAAAGAGGTATTATTTCGATTCAACAAGGTGCCAATAGCTTCTTGATGTTGGCTAAGTGATTGAATCTTCGCCTTGGAATAAAAGGAATTGGTATTGTTGCGATCTAACCTATTATTGGGAATCAGTTCTACACTTGTCCTATCATACCTTCTTCGTGTATACGAAGTAGTAGACTTGACTAACTCAATTCTTAGGAAACCGCGAATCAGATCATTTGTTCTTACCTCAACAAGAGAAGCACGAGCCCCCTCTTTTTCTTCGTGTTCCCAATTCACTACTAAGCAAGTTCGAACGAATTGACTATTCGTGTGATAAATTCTTTGAGTTAACTTGCTATTTTCATGAGAAATAAAATTGACAAGTAGAAGTTGGAGATTATCCTCTTCTTGCAGGAGATCCTGCGGGAAAAGTGTTGCTAAATTTCTCCCTTCGTCCATTTGATATGCGACTGCAGGTCGAACCGAAACAAAATACTTTTCCTTGCTTTTTAGAATTTTTTTCCGTTGAACATAAACCCAATTTTTCCTTTTTTTTGATTCCTTAGAGTCCTTTTTTTCTCTTTCTGGTGGTATCAAACTGCCACCTAATATCTTATCCGCCTCTTCAGGAAAATGAATATCTCCGGAAAATATTTTGAGTTCTGTATGGCTTTTTTTTCTCTTCACTCGGACCAATCCGCCTAGTCGACTTCTTGTATTTTTTGTGAGTTGTGTATCGACTCCAATAATACTATTGTCAAGTACCTTTAGGGGTGAGGATCTCGGCAAGATATGCAGTTCTTGAAGAATGAAAAAAAACCGATCTACTTCTTTTTGGTATTTTAGACTAAATTCTTTTGTTCCTCGATGCTCAATAAAACCCTCTTTTTTTAAGATGGAATCTTTCTCCGGGCTCCCATATTCGTCTTCTGAGTCTTCCTCTGAGTCTTCTTCTAAAGTCCCATATTCCTTCTCTGAGCCATCTTCAGAGCTCCCATATTCTTCTTCTGAGTCTTCTTCTAGAGTCCTATATTTGTCTTCTAGGATTTCATATTCGCCCTCTCCCTCTCGGGTCTTATATTCGTTTTCTGGGCTCCCGTATTCTTCCTCTGAGTCTTTCTCTAGAGTACTATATTCGTCCTCTAGGATCCCATATTCATCTTCTAGGGTTTCATATTCGTCCTCTAGAGTCCTATATTTGTCTTCTAGGATTTCATATTTGCCCTCTCCCTCTCGGGTCTTATATTCGTTTTCTGGGCTCCCGTATTCGTCTTCTGAGTCTTCCTCTCGAGTCCGATACTCTTCCTCTCGAGTCCTATACTCTTCCTCTCGAGTCCTATACTCTTCTTCTAGGGTCCGATATTCTTCCTCTAGGGTCCCATATCTAAATTTAACAATTCCTGAACCCCTTTTATCTTTTCTGTATCGTGGATCGTCAAAATAAGCAAAAATAGTATTTCTACGTAAAACACCCATAAAGGGTATTTCAATTGAAATACCCGAACAGGATATTAGCTCTTTCTCTTGTTCTTGATGATATTGTAATGGAACGACGAACCTATTTCTTCGCTTTTTCGCCAACAAATCCGAGTTATCTTGAAGAATAGAAGGATAGACAAAATTCCAATGACCGTTGGACACGATTCGATCTGGCATTAAATAATCAAGAATTTCCCTATCTTTTTTACCAAAAGTATCCAACAGTCTATGGCTTACTTGATCATTAGCCATTGATAGGTCAAAGATATATCTTCCATGAACAGAAAAAGAATAAGTATTCATTTGATCTTGATCCTTGTGGAGCGAAAAAGATGCTATACTGGATCTGCACATACTTACTGACAATATCCATAAATGGCTTGTTTTTGGTAATCGACGAAGATTACCATATTGATATTCGGGCGCATGGTAAACATCAGTACTCCAGTGCATTTCCCCGTCTGATTCGGAATAAATATGCTTTTGTATCTTTTCTTTAAAATGCAAAGTAGATGTTCCGGCACGAATCTCCGCAATTACTTGTTCGGATTCTACATATTGATCATTTTGCACTAGAATCAAGCTTTTTAACGGAATATTCACACTATGTAGAATATCCTGACTCTGAATAGTTACATGCAAGTCTATATAGCATAGAAAAGCAGGTTGTCCATGACGGGTACGTGTGGGGTGAACTAAATCCTCATTGAATTGGATTTTTCCATTCGAGGGGGATCGTACAAGATCGGCAGTACCCCCTGTGAATACTCCACCAGTATGAAAAGTTCTTAATGTTAGTTGAGTTCCTGGCTCCCCAATTGATTGACCCGCAATAATACCTACAGCTTCCCCCAATTCGACCAGATCCCCATGAGTGGGACTCCGCCCATAACATAATTGACAGATCCAAGATGTGCTCCGGCAAGTAAAGGGGGTTCTAATATATATTGGTTGTGCTCGAAACGGTTGGGCTCGAAAGGCAGTTATGAATCGATTGACTAATCCAATTCCAATATCTTGATTTCGAGCAGCAATGCATCGTGAACCAATATATATATCGTCTGCTAATACACGACCAATTAGTGTTTGGACAAAAATTTTTTCCGTCATCCCATTTTGAGGACCTACAGAAATACCTCGGATAGTACCACAATCTCTTCTACGCACAATAATATGTTGAACCACTTCAACAAGTCTACGTGTAAGATAGCCAGCATCCGCTGTTCGTACAGCAGTATCTACAACCCCTTTTCGGGCTCCGTAGCAGGAAATTATATATTCTGTCAAAGAAAGTCCCTCGCGTAAATTGCTTTGAATAGGTAAATCAATCATTTGTCCTTGAGGATCCGCCATTAACCCTCTCATACCTACTAATTGGTGTACCTGAGATGCATTTCCTCTGGCTCCTGAAAAAGACATTAGATAGACTGGATTAGAAGGATCCGTTATTCGAAAATTCGAATTCATTTCTTGTTTCAAATATTCACTTGTAGCATACCATATCTCAACGGATTGGCGTAATTTTTCTACCGCGTGTACAGCCCCATAATAATAGTGTTTCTCCAAAAGAAAACTCTGTTGTTCCGCATCTTGGACTAACCATCCTTTAGAGGGTATTGTTAAAAGATCCTCGATTCCTAAAGAAATCGATGTAGTAGTGGCTTGATGGAAGCCCAGAGTCTTTATTTGATCCAGTATATGGGATGTATATCCCATTCCGAAATGATCTATTAATCTGCTAATAAGTCCTTTCATAGCAGTTCCGTCTATTTCTTTATTATGAAAGACCAAATTGGCCCGTTCCGCCATACATAAGTACCCCCTTTTTTAGCTGAGTAGGATTCGACAATGGGCCTGAGTCAGTGATTCGAAAACTTAATTTACTCCCTTTCCTCAATCTCAATCTGGATTTGCGCGGCAAAAAAGATGGTACTAGTGAAATCGGAATGCCCCCCGAAAGGGGCATCGCCGAATCTAACTTCCTTGTTTAGATAGTGTATGAATAGGCCCGACTAAATCCTTGTATGGCTTCCTCTATTTCTCTATAAAAAGAAATATGACCAAGAGTGGTTCGAATGTATATAGAACGGATTTCTTTTTTTCTATTTCCCACTACCAGATAGTGGGCATAAATCTCATGATAAGTCCCAAAAGATTCATATTGAACTTCAATCGGAACTTCTCTTGACCCAACGATGCGTTGATCTAGTTTCCATCGGAGCCACAAGGGATTGTTTAAACCGATTCGTTTCTGTCTATAAGCTCCCAGTGCATCATAGGAATTAGAAAAATGGGGTTCTTTATCTTTCGTATACTTATAATAATTGTTATTATTGTAGTTTACTTTTTTATTTGGGGAGTTTCCGCAACTATTATATCTATTTGCACAAATACCTCGACGGTTTCCAATCGTTAATACATAAAGTCCGATAAGCATGTCTTGGGTTGGCACGCAAATAGGATCTCCAATAGCGGGAGACAGGAGATTCATATGAGAAAACATAAGTAAACGGGCTTCCGCCTGAGCTTCCAAGGATAAAGGTAGATGAACAGCCATTTGATCCCCATCAAAGTCCGCATTGAAACCCTTACATACTAATGGATGTAAACAAATAGTACGCCCCTCTACTAAAGTGGGTTGGAAGGCCTGTATGCCTAATCTATGCAGGGTAGGCGCTCTGTTCAACAGTACAGGATGTCCCCGCATAACTTCTTGAAGTATTTCCCATACAACGGGTTCCTTTTCCCAAATTTTCCTTTTAGCAATCCTGACATTAGAAGTAGCACGTTTCGTGATTAAATCGCGAATTACAAATAGCTGAAAAAGCTTTATTGCTATCTCTAGAGGTAATCCACATTGATGTAATGAAAGCGAAGGACCCACAACAATGACAGAACGCCCCGAGTAATCGACCCGTTTCCCAAGCAGAGTCTCGCGAAACCTCCCCTCTTTACCCTCAATTACATCTGAAAGTGATTTGTATACTTTATTGTGACCATCCCTTATCGGTTGCCCGCGGGACCCACTATCAAGAAGCGTATCCACGGCTTCTTGTACCAATTTTTCCTGGCACATTACTAAATCTGCTGGTGCTAATTCACTTCTTTTTAATAGATAGGCAAGGTTATTGTTCCGACGGATAACTCTCTTATAAAGTTCATTAATATCCGAAGTCACTACTTTATCCCCAGACCTATAAACAATGGGTCTCAATTCGGGAGGAAGAACCGGTAATAAGCACAAAACCATCCATTCTGGTTCTACATTTGTTTGAATAAAATGTTTCGCCAATTGCATGCGTCTAATCAAAAAAACTTTTCTTATTCGTCTTTTTCTATCTTCCCATTCATCTCCACTATACCCCTCGTCTTCTAATTCTTTCCATTCAACCAAGGAATTCTCTATAATAATTCGCAAATCCAAATCCGCTAATTGTTCTCTAATAGCACCTGCTCCTGTCGCAATTTCCCGATTTCGAAATGTTGCAAAGCCTGGGGTAGAAAAAAAGGGAGAAATACTGTGGTTACAGGATGAGATTTCATCTTCGAATAAACCCCGTAATCGTAAGAAAGTAGGTTTTTTAGCGCTGGGCCTAGCAAAAGAGAAATCGCCATATACTAGGCCCTCCAATTTCTTAAGGGGTTTATCTAAAAGATTCGCGATATAACTAGGAAGACCTTTCAAATACCACACATGAGTCACTGGACATGCCAGTTTTATGTAGCCCATTTGATATCTTCGTATCCGAGAATCCACAAATTCTACCCCACATTTTTGACAAAATCTTTCGTCTTCGTTTTCAGCTACACTCGCGCGAGAATTTCCACAAGCACAAATTCCGCTTTTTATGGGTCCAAAGATTCTTTCGCAAAACAATCCATCTTTTTCTGGTTTATCGGTTTTATAATGAAAAGTGGAGGGCCTTGTGACTTCGCCAACGATTTCCCCATTAGGTAGGATTTTTTTAGCCCAAGCCCTTATTTGTTGAGGGGAAACGAGTCCAATTTGAAGTTGTTTATGTTTATATTGGTCAATCATAAAATAGAAATAAGAAAAGAATTTATATTTATTCCGATCAAACATCCTCCATATTAACCTGGAAGTTCTTCTCAGATACAAGGAAATGGTTCAGTTCTAGAGCCAAAGATCGTAGTTCTCGAACGAGCACTCGAAAAGATTCTGGAGGATCCTCGTGATTAGGCACTCTTTTTCCCCAGATCGTAGCATTAAGTATTTCTTGGCGAGCTATAAGATGATCAGATTTATAAGTAAGTATCTCTTGTAAAATATGAGCAACACCAAATCCTTCTAAAGCCCAAACTTCCATTTCTCCTACTCGTTGTCCCCCTTGCTTGGCTCTTCCTCTAACGGGTTGTTGGGTAACAAGTGAGTAGGGCCCGGTAGAACGTCCATGAATTTTCTCATCAACTTGATGAATTAATTTTAAGATATAGGACTTCCCTATTAGAACAGGCTGTTCGAAGGGATCTCCTGTTCTTCCATCAAATATTCTGCTTTTTCCCGGGTACTCGGGTTCAAATACCCATGGATTTTTTGTTTGTTTACTGGCTTCATATAATTCCGAAAACACAAGTTTTCTTGAAGCCTCTTGCTCATATCTCTCATCAAAGGGTGCTATTCTATAATGTTTCTTTAGCAGATCTCCTGCTAATCCGAGTGAACTTTCAAATATTTGTCCCACATTCATTCGTGAGGGTACTCCTAAGGGATTGAAGACCATATCAACAGGTGTTCCATCTTGCAAATAGGGCATATCTTGCCTAGGCAAAATTTTGGAAATGATCCCCTTATTCCCGTGTCTTCCGGCTACTTTATCCCCAACTTTGATTTCACGTTTCTGTAAAATATATACACGAACCATTATGTCAAGGGGGTCCCTCTGGATCCATTTCACATCGATAACGCGCCCTCTTCCACCTATAGGTAGTTTGAGAGAAGTTTCTTTTGAAGTGGATACCTCAAGACCAAAAATAGCCCGTAATAATCCAGCTTCCGCGATATACGACGATTCGCTCGCTATCTGAGGCGTTAATTTACCTACTAAAATATCGCCAGTTTCTACCCAGGATCCCAACTTCACAACTCCATTTCTGTCCAAATTGCGGAGTAAATGTTCTTCTAGATGTGGTATTTCTTTAGTGATTTTTTCAGCGGAGCCTTGGCTTGTCGTATCCGTCTGAATTTCATATTTTCGGATGTGAAAAGAAGTATAAATATCCTCATATACCAAACGTTCGCTAATTAGTACTGCGTCTTCAAAATTGTAACCCTCCCAGGGCATATAAGCTACTAAAATGTTTTTTCCTAAAGCAAGTTCCCCACCAACTGTAGCTGCTCCCTCCGCTAAAATTTGTCCTTTTTTAATGGATTTACCCCGCGGAACCCGAGGTTTTTGGTGCATACAAGTATTTTTGTTAGAGCGCCGATGGGCAACTAAAGGAATACTTATAGTCTTCCCACTACTTGATAAAAGTATCTTATGACTATCACTAGAAATGATCTTTCCCTCGCGTTCGGCTATAACGGAAACCCTCGAATCTAGAGCTGTTTGGCGTTCCAATCCAGTTCCAACAATGCACTTCTCGGACCGAGAAAGTGGGACTGCTTGGCGTTGCATATTAGAACTCATTAAAGCCCGATTCGCATCATTATGCTCAATAAAAGGAATGAGAGAACCCCCAATAGAAAAATATTGGAAAGGGAAAATACTTCTAACATGAATCTGTTCCCATGCAATAGTCAGGAATTCTTGACGGTATCTAGCTGGAACAACCTGTTCTTCCTGAATACCCTGATTCAAGGACAAAGAATTTCCTGCTGCTATCATATAATATTCATCTCTATTTGGTGATAAATAAACCACCTGTCTCTCTTTTTTTTCTTTTGCTTTCTCAGATATTTCATAAAACGGACTCTCTATAGATCCCCACCAGTGATCCATTCTCGCATGAATAGCTAACGATCCGGTAAGTCCAACATTGATTCCTTCGGACGTGTCAATTGGACAAATACGCCCATAGTGACTCGGATGAATATCTCGGCTCCGAAAACTTGCAGTTCTCCCCGTCAATCCTCCAGGACCCAAACAACTCACTTTTCGCCCATGAACCGTTTGTGTCAATGGATTGGTTTGATCAAAAACTTGAGATAAGGGATATGTGCCAAAAAAGGTCTCATAAGTAGTTATTAATAAAATCGAAGTTGAAGTTGGAGTTACCAAAGTTTGTGGAGTCGGTTTCGATTGACGTATGAATACTCTACGGATAGTTTTTTGAACCGCATGTTGTAAACGGCCAAGAGCCAGTCCGAATTGATCTTGTAACAGATCCGCAACCGAACGAATACGTTTATTTTTCAAGTGATTCATATCGTCATCGTCAAGTATACCCGTTCCAAATTTCATTCCAATCAAATGATCCGTAGCGGCCAATACATCTCGTGGTAACAAGAATGTATTGTTCTGAGGGATATCAAGATTCAGTCTCCGATTCATATTTCGTCGACCAACTCTTCCTAATTCACATTTTTGTTGAAAAAATTTCTTTTGTAATTCCTCGCATAAGGATTCCGAAAATACCAGGTCCCCACCTACACAAGCAAATTGTTGATAAAACTCCAAAATAGCTTTTTCTTTTGACTCAATCCTCTTCTTCTCCTTAGCATTCGGGAAAGACAAGAAAATTTCGGGGTAGGAAACATTATCTAAAATTTCTCTTAGATTTGAACCCATAGCTGATGATAGAACTAAAATGGATATCTTTTGTTTTCTACTCACGCGAGCCCATATCCTTTCTTTTTTATCAATTGCTAATTCCGACCTTCCTCCCCAATCTGATATTATAGTCCCGGTGTATATAGAAACTCCCTTGTGGTCTAATTCTGAGCGGTAGTAAATACCAGGACTTAGCAATATTTGGTTGATCACAATTCGGTATATTCCATTTATTATAAAGGTTCCTAAGGAATTCATTATAGGAATGTTTCCAATAGAAATGGTTTGCTTTTGCACATCGAAACCAAAAATGAATCTCGCAGATACATATAATTCGGAAGAATAGGTGAGTGATTCATACACAGCATCCCTTTCTTTTATCGAGGGTTCTAGCAATTGATATCCTTTCCCAAATAATTGAAATGCAATTTCGTGATCTGGATCTTTAATTGTTGGAAACTTCTCAAGTTCTTCTGCCAAGCCTTGATTAATGAATCTACAAAATCCCTCGAATTGGATCTGACTAAATCCGGGTATTGTGGACATTCCCTCATTTCCATTCCGGAGCATTTTAATCTTAAGTTTCCTATTTATCGAAGAAAAATTCCATTATCAGCTCACTCTTCATCAATCCCTACGGATCAATCTAGCAATCATGGAATCCATATTCTGTTTACTGAATCACATGAAATTCTAGGGAACTCCACATATGTATTTCATATATGTATTTCATACATATGAATAGAGACAATTTCGACGAAAATTCGAATTTAGCAGGGTAGAAATGGAATAAAAATGAATTGATAAAACAGTCCTAGAGAAAAATTCTGCCACTTAAACTTTATGAGATTCTAAAAAGATTGGATAGCAAAGATTTCTCGTTTTATCTCCTTTCTATGAAAGGGATAAAGCCATAATAATTTAAAAGCACTAGAAAGTTTGACTTTAGTTTGACTTTAGAATAGCACGCTTAGTTTCATTTTCAAAAAGAATTTGAAGGTTCTTTTTTGTTTCGTAGTAGTAGAGAATTGCTGGAAAATAAAGGATTTCGTTGTAGAATCCTAAAATAAAGTAAATACTTTATTTTTTAAGTACTTGCCAATCTAGTTATCCACCTATCTACATATCCTTTCTTTTATCATAATTGCACTTAGTTGGGCCAAGAAGGCCAAGCCATAATCTATATCAGAGCAAATTCCCTCTTTTTTTTTATTCAAGATATTTAATGCAATGAAAAATGAAAGCACGATTCCCCATAGGGATATGTACATAAGGGGATCCATGGATAATAATGCTGTTTGGACCTGGAATTTCCCTATATACAGATTAGGGAAACATTTATTCTGCCATTCCATTAAAAATAATGGAGGGGGGAATACCGATTTAAGAGTCGTTCACTACTGCAATTCAAAAAAAAATTTATAAAATTATAGTTAATGGTTCTAATTTGTTCTGAATTTTGCAGCCTGTGACTAGAAATCCACTTTTTCTCCTTTGTCATGTCAATAGAATAGAAAGAAAAGGGGTTTTAATAAAAAAATGTAAATGAATACTTGTTCTTTTCTAGATTTTAGATCGGATTTTTTGGCGGCATGGCCAAGTGGTAAGGCAGGGGACTGCAAATCCTTTACCCCCAGTTCAAATCTGGGTGCCGCCTGATCAATAAAATACTTAGGATTTGATTTATAGTACTGATCAAACCCTACAAATTCCTATCTCTATAAGTTGAGGCACGAGAGTAACTAGGTCTGGCGATACTGGATTTGGAGAATCCATACCATAGTTCTATCCTCAAACTAGGGTTTGTTTTGTCGGCAGTGGTCCAAACGGCTACCAATAGGGATGAGGTAGCGTTTCCTTATTCTTTTATTAATTTAAATTGATTCGATTCGGGAATTTTAAACTACGAGACTAAGATGTCAGAAATCTTCGTATCCAAAGGTTCCTAAGGAGCAGTCTTTTTTCAATCTAAGAGTGAAGAAGGGACTTCGCGAAGAAATATCAAGACTTCCTAATTATGATACATTTTTTTTATGGTACATCTTACTACATACACTTCGTACATCTTATGCTACCTACATACACTAAAGTAAAGGCTACTGATTCTGTCGAGAATTAGATTGAATAGGCTGATCAAAAAAAAATTAGGGGTTGTGGATAGGGCCTCCTCACTCTTTCATAGAAAGATAGAAAGCGGGGCAGTAGGGTTTAGGTCAAAAATAAACATGGGTAAGGTAGGTATCCTATAAATATTTATCTATCCTCATTTTATGGTATATTCTTACGTCCTTTGCTTATAAAAAAAGCAACAAACGGAAGAAAAAATCTCTCTATTTCTGCGTCTTCTATTCAGGACATCCCCCTACTCTTTTTTAGGGAAAGGGCTATGTATCATATTTATACTTAATGCTCTCCAATTCTACCAGAAATCATATAAGAAATTGTTAGGAGTAAATTCCTTTAACGGATTCATCCATAGTCTTAGGGCAGAATGGTCTTTTGACTCTGTACCCTTGATTCCACTATGATTATTGATCAATAGTAGAAGAATTCCTTCATAGAAATAGGAGACATAATTTACATGGATATAGTAAGTCTCGCTTGGGCTGCTTTAATGGTAGTCTTTACATTTTCTCTTTCGCTAGTAGTATGGGGGAGAAGTGGACTCTAGGGATACTACCAATTGATTGAGTAGTCGAATTGTAGTATCAACTCTTTTCTTTAATTGATCATTTTGCATTAATAAGTTTGCCAAACTTTTTTTTCTCTCTTTCTTTAGTTTTGTTTCACTCTTGTAAGAAACTCTTTTAAAAAAGTAAGAAAGAGTCGTTCTATTCTATTATAGTAATTCAGAATTTCTATTCTACTAGAAGTGGCGAGTAAAAAGAAAGTTCTATACATAAGAAAATGAAACTTTCTTTTCTTACACGAAGCTATTCACAACATATCGCACATTTTCCATTTATACTATTTTCTTATTCTTAGAAAATTTTTTAAGTTCTTTTTTTTTTTGAAGGATCTCAATTGAAGCATCTCGCGCCATTTTTTGAAAGATTCGTAGGGTTTTTCCTTTTACTTTTTTTCTTTTACTATAGTCTATTCGCGTATTATTTTTCGCCCCCTCCGTGGATGCAGTGAAAAAAGCAGTTGAATTAGACTACTATTTCAATCTACTAATCGATTCGATGTAGATTCAAGATAATATAATAGAGAGAATCTAAAGTGTGGTAGAAAGAGCTACGTAGCTCTTTCTACCACACTTTAGATTATGATTCCAACCGGATCCTTTCATTTAAGACTTGGATTTTTATTTTCTTTAATCCTTTTTCATTTCTTCAATGATTAATTGGAATTCCAATTAATCATTTTGGCTGGCTGTTTTTACATAAATAATAAGTAAAAAGGCAGTAGGAACTAGAATGAACAATGCAGTAGCAATAAATGCGAGAATATTGACTTCCATAACCTCTTTATTTTATTTTTTCACAATAACTCGGGATGTAATCCCATAGAGAGGAAAAAGGGGTATCCTGTAAATTTAAGGGAAGGGCTTGCATTCTGATAATATGGAATCAATTCAATATTATGAATATTGGATCTATCAAATCAATTCATGGTTGATAGTGGAATAATATAACATAGGAAGATCCCTTATCCATACTAAGACCAAAATAGGTTTTTTGATTGGATTCGAAACCCCCTCTATTCCATTTTGCATTCTTCTCGACTTTTGCTTTTCTATATGTATAACCCAAAATCTTTCTTATCTTATCCAATTTCCCTTCCTTTTTCTTATAGTTATACATACAATTATGTATGTATGTATTATATGACCCATAGAAAGTGGGTCACATAGACATCCAAATAAACAGTAGAAGTAGAAATGAGATGGAGAAAAGGGGATTTTAATTTAAATAAAAAGGATCCAATATTTTAATTTTGGAAAAAGAACGTTTGCTTGGTTTTTATTTTATTAGGTTACTATCAATATCTGCTTTTTGGAGTCTAAAAATGAGAGCAGATCTATAAAAAAAAGGAGTCGGCAAATGGAGTGAGAATGAGATAGATTCTTTCCAATTATTCATTGAACATACACAAACAAAGTTGGAACTAAAAAATGGAAGGGGTGTGCAAAAAGGAACTAATTAGATTAAATTAGTTCTCTAACAATAAACGAATACGTTTTATGTATGGATTCCAGTAAAATAGCGGTACTCTATTCCATAAGAGTCGAATAGTAAGTTAAGATGAGGACGGTATCATCATAAAAATAGAGTAATATCCTAAATTATACTAATCCACGTATGATAGCCTTTCCTTATCAACCATGAAGGAGTGAAAAAAAATTCCTATACAGCTCTCTTTTTACTGAGAAATGCAGAAATAAAAAAAGTGAAGTAAGGGTACCCCATAGATATTTGATGTTGCCTCCCGCCCCCCCTTTTTCATTAAAAATTTCCATGAAAAAAGGAAAGATGAATTTGTCCATTCATTGAACCCTAGTTCGGGACTGACGGGGCTCGAACCCGCAGCTTCCGCCTTGACAGGGCGGTGCTCTGACCAATTGAACTACAATCCCTGCGGGGTGTATGGCATACCTATTCTTAAATAGAACCATAATTCTTAAATAGAACCATAAGAAGATTCGATTAGTCTGTCGTGCTCTAGGAAATAGACGAATCATATACTACATACCCACATAGGATATGTGGGTATAGTGAGAGTGGCATAACTAACATGTCGCGGTTTTTTATCCCTAAAAATAAATGATAATCAGCCTTTCCATAAGAAAAACTCTATAAAGAATCAGAGAGATATGGATTAGTAAAAAATTTACCCATATCTCTTTATCCTTTATTTCTATGGATCAGACATTTTTTTTCTTCCATACAAAATAATAGATTTAGTTCATATTCACGAAGCCCTAGATTTTTGGGCCGAGCTGGATTTGAACCAGCGTAGACATATCGTCAACGAATTTACAGTCCGTCCCCATTAACCGCTCGGGCATCGACCCAGGAAGAATTTTTTCTAGGCTTTTTAATAATCTATGATTAACCTCTTTTTATAATACTCCCTACCCCCAGGGGAAGTCGAATCCCCGCTGCCTCCTTGAAAGAGAGATGTCCTGAACCACTAGACGATAGGGGCATCATTAGACGGTAGCGCCATATACAGCCACCCGTCATTATACTATAATGATAGTATGAGCAGTTTTTTGGAATTGTCAATATACTCGAAGAGTATAACTAGATCAAAGGAAAGAGTCTTTACTACTTTTCTGTTATGCTTTCATAGGATTTTTTTTAGTTGAGGGTTAGGTTAATTCACGGATCATTCCCCACTTTTTAAGGAAATTCGTTTAAAAGGTATAGAATAAGAATAGATTAATAAAAAGGAGTCTAGATTAGTTCAGTACAGGTATTGATTTGATTGCTCTAACAGGAAAAAGAGTCCAATTTCATTTCTTTTTTGCAATTTAAACTCTGTGCTTCGTTTAGTGTTCAGACCAAAAATGTTGGCATCTCGCACTAAACTAAGTCATAAAATTCCCGAAAAATGGAGACATAAAAAAAAATGAATGGATTTTTTAGAAAAGTACTTTCTCGGATTCGAACCGACGACTTCCGTCTTACCAAAGCATTACTCTACCACTAAGTGAAAAGCCCTTTATCGGATTTGAACCGATGACTTATGCCTTACCATGGCATTACTCTACCACTGAGTTAAAAGGGCTTTTTCTTCAAAAATTAGCCACTTTTATTTACTATTATGGGTCTACTGCAATAATGTACATGTACATATTATATGTATATATTAATGTACATATATATATGTATATATAGAGATATATGTAGCGATTTAAAAATAAGAAAACATTTCATATTCTCTCTTATCACTTGCACAAAGTAGAGGTATTTTATTATTATATAAATAAATACGTATAACGTATAATAAAATACGTGAACAGAGAGTTGACACACTAAAAAATTATTATATATCGGATACACTTGAAGAAGGTGAATAAGTTCATAGGTATGTAAACACGATCTCGGAAAACTCACCAAAGCCTGGAAGTTCCTTTTTTTTTAAGAGGAGAACAAATATGTATCAATTGTTGAATCGGATATAACAATGGGCCAAAAAAGCCAAAGGGGCAATAAGAACTGCTGTTAAAAAAATGATAGACTTTTTTTTTATCTTTAGGCTATTCACTTTTCACGTGCTCAGAATGTTCTGCAGAATTAGGGACTTTTTTCTTCTATTGGCCGATCTTATGATGAGAACTTTCTCCATTTACGTTTTATTTCCCCTAATTCTAATTGGGTGGGGTATAAAGGAATTTGCGCTCTTCATATACCCATATGGCCGGGTATTTATTTTCAATGATATACTTCTTAATCTGTTTTGGTGAGAGATTGAAACATTTTTTAACAGGCATCTTTTTCTTAAAAAAGTTTTGGACGGATTTGTGTAAACTATTTTCAACAGGTACCCCTTGGAAATAGGGTCCTTGACTATTCTACAAGGATTCTAGTGAATTTGGAACAAAACTATGTTGGAGTTAATTTTATTCTAAAAAGTTGGCAGTCGAATTTATACTGCAGAGTAGAAAAATTATACTACTGACCACCCAACAAAAAATAAAAACCATATCCTACATACCTAACTCCTCCTGGTTCAAGGTTTTCCGTTTCCGAACACTAGAAAAAGGAGGATTTTGGATTTCTGATCCTAGGGTGAAAAGGAAGGGAACGGACACCCAATATGATTCTTAGGAGGAACGTTTGGTAATGGTCTTGGTCCTCTATGCTTTTTTTATGTGTTTTTAGTTCTATTCATCTTCTTTGATTCTTTTAAACAAGAATTTAATAAACTAGAATTGAGTGGAAAAGAGGAGAGGAAATTAGTAAATGGGGAGGATCCACTAACCAGAGACTTTCCGGATCCTCTTTATGAAGAGTTTGAGGAGTCCTCATCAGAGTCCTCTGATGTAAATTTTCATCAGGTAAATCTGTCGATTCCTATCTGCTTTTCTTTTAAGTTATTACTCTTTGTTTGTTGCTTCTCTCAAGTGATAGAGGAAGTCTATAATAAAGTTTTTAAAGTCATCTCACTCCTTCCATATGGCTCGTATTTCATGATAAGTAGAGGAAGAAAACATCTTTCCCAATTTATTTGCTCAATTCTGAACAAAAAAAAGAAGAAAGGGATTTATGGGGACTGTACTACCCCCCCCTATATCTCTTAGTGTATATTGTAGTCATAACCGTTGAATAGATCCTAATCAAAATGCATACATTTGGTTCATACACAATTGGCATGGTAAGAAGAGATGTATTTTACAGACTAGAGAGGGGTTATCTAAATCCTAAAGTAAAGGCTCGCGATTGAAGTACCAATCGCCTACTGCCATAAACTTTCTCCTTTTGATTTTGATAAGGTTGAATTAGTCTCCTTCTCGAATGGCTACCCTTGACAAAGGGTAGCGTTGGTATCATAATCTACATGTAGCGGGTATAGTTTAGTGGTAAAAGTGTGATTCGTTCTATTAATAACTGAATTTGAAATAATATACTTAAGGCATCCTTAAGTTTTTTTATATTCATATTCCGATGAAAACTTTAGTTCTTATAAAGGATTTAATCCCTTTCCTCTCAATAGCATATTGAGGAAGAATATAGATTCTCGCGATTAGTATCCAAAGACTAATTGAATTTGCACCCCAAAATACAAATTAGATTATGAGTACAGAGTCGCGAAGCATAATTTTGCATTTAAGTATTCCGATTGAATGAATATGAGTAAAGGATCTATGGATGAAGATACAAAAAAGTTTATTTCCAATCGTAACTAAATCTTCTTTTGTTTAAAAAGGAAATAGAAGCCCAATAGCTAAAAAACGATGGTTTTGGTTTACTAGAACCATGAGTATATTGTTTCAGCTCGGTGGAAACCCAACTCTTTTCCTCAGGATCTCTTGAATGAAATTAGGGAACGAAGTAAGTAGATTAGATAGATATTTAGGAGAATTTCTATCTCCTACTCTATAGGGATCATCTAGAAAGCAGAGAGCTTTGGTTCCATTCAGACAGAAAAGCTGACATAGATGTTAAGTGGTGAGAATCTCCATAAAGGAGCCGAATGAAATCAAAATTTCATGTTCGGTTTTGAATTAGAGACGTTAAAAAAAAATCAACCAACGTCGACTATAACCCCTAGCCTTCCAAGCTAACGATGCGGGTTCGATTCCCGCTACCCGCTCCATTTTGTAGAAAAAGACTATTCTATTTGTTTGTGTGGACATGGTAGAGACTTATATTCAACCTTTTTCGTCCACCTCTGCCCTACACTATAGAGCGGAGTAGAGCAGTTTGGTAGCTCACGAGGCTCATAACCTTGAGGTCACGGGTTCGATTCCCGTCTCCGCACTTAGCAGTCCGTATAAAAGGACTATTCTATTTGTATAGATATGGTAGAGGGCTATATC